GCCAACGTAGCTTAACTAAAGCATAACACTGAAGATGTTAAGATGGGCCCTAGAAAGTCCCGTAAGCACAAAAGCTTGGTCCTGACTTTAATGTCAGCTTTGGTTAAATTTATACATGCAAGTATCCGCATCCCTGTGAGAATGCCCTACATTACTCCCCGCACGGAGAAAAGGAGCAGGCATTAGGCACAACCCTACGTTAGCCCACAACGCCTTGCTCAGCCACACCCCCAAGGGAACTCAGCAGTAATAAACATTAAGCTATAAGTGAAAACTTGACTTAGTTAAAACCAAGAGGGCCGGTAAAACTCGTGCCAGCCACCGCGGTTATACGAGAGGCCCAAGTTGACAACTACCGGCGTAAAATGTGGCTAATATAGTATTACACTAAAGCTAAACATCTTCAAAGCTGTTATACGCATCCGAAGACAGGATGCCCTTCCACGAAAGTGGCTTTAAACAATATTAACCCACGAAAGCTAGGAAACAAACTGGGATTAGATACCCCACTATGCCTAGCCTTAAACAAAAGCGATTTATTTACACCCCTCGCTTGCCAGGGAACTACGAGCCCCAGCTTAAAACCCAAAGGACTTGGCGGTGCTTTAGACCCACCTAGAGGAGCCTGTTCTAGAACCGATAACCCCCGTTCAACCTCACCTTCTCTTGTTTTTCCCGCCTATATACCGCCGTCGTCAGCTTACCCTGTGAAGGGCACGAATCCTACTGTGAGGGCAATAGTGAGCACAATTGGTACAACCCAAAACGTCAGGTCGAGGTGTAGCATACGAGAAGGGAAGAAATGGGCTACATTTACTGAACCAGTAAACACGGATAATGCCTTGAAACAGACATTTAAAGGAGGATTTAGCAGTAAGAGAGGAATAGAGCGCCCCTCTGAAACTGGCCCTGAAGCGCGCACACACCGCCCGTCACTCTCCCCTACAACCATAGTGATAACTTTAAATAAAATATAACTTTAATAAAGGGGAGGCAAGTCGTAACATGGTAAGTGTACCGGAAGGTGCACTTGGAAAAATCAGAGCGTAGCTAAACTAGCATAGCACCTCCCTTACACCGAGAAGATACCCGTGCAAATCGGGTCGCACTGACTAGCCCTCCCAACAGCTAGCCCCCAACCTAAGCCCAACAAACAACATTAATAAACCCACACCCCCGATTTATGAAACAACAAACCATTTTACCACCTTAGTATAGGCGATAGAAAAGGACACCCGGGCGCTATAGAAAAAAGTACCGTAAGGGAAAGCTGAAAGAGAAATGAAAAAACCCAGTAAAGAGAAGAAAAGTAGAGATGGCCCCTCGTACCTTTTGCATCATGATTTAGCTAGTAACACTCAAGCAAAGCGACCTTTAGTTTGAGCCCCCGAAACTGAGCGAGCTACTCCAAGACAGCCTAACATAGGGCAAACCCGTCTCTGTGGCAAAAGAGTGGGAAGATCTTTGAGTAGAGGTGACAGACCTACCGAGCCCAGTGATAGCTGGTTGCCTACAAAATGAATAGAAGTTCAGCCTTTAGGCTTTCTCCCCTCTCCCTCGTTTCTACCCCTAGTGACACAGAGCAGCTTAAAGCGTTATTCAATGGGGGGACAGCCCCACTGAAAAAAGATACAACTTTACTAGCTGGCTAAAGATTAAAGAACAGAAGGCACATTACCTTAGTGGGCCTAAAAGCAGCCATCCACACAGAAAGCGTTAAAGCTCAAGTACCCGCCTTTCCATAATCCTAATAATACTATCTTAAGCCCCTAGCCTTAAACAGTAGGCCTTTTCATGCAAACATGAAAGAGACACTGCTAATATGAGTAATAAGAGGGCTAGACCCTCTCCAGGACACCTGTGTATATCAGAACGAACCCTCACTGAAAATTAACGCCCCCAACAAACGAGGGACATGAAATAACCCAGAGTAAACTAGAAAACCACTCAAAATAAAAGCGTTAACCCCACACAGGAGTGTCATATGGAAAGACTTAAAGGAAAAGAAGGAACTCGGCAAACACTGGCCTCGCCTGTTTACCAAAAACATCGCCTCTTGCAAACTCACCATATAAGAGGTCCCGCCTGCCCTGTGACTAACAAGTTTAACGGCCGCGGTATTTTGACCGTGCGAAGGTAGCGTAATCACTTGTCTTTTAAATGAAGACCTGTATGAATGGCATAACGAGGGCTAAGCTGTCTCCTTTTCCTGGTCAATGAAATTAATCTTCCCGTGCAGAAGCGGGAATAACAGCATAAGACGAGAAGACCCTATGGAGCTTTAGACAAAAGGAAGCCCATGTAAAAACACCTAGATCAATAGAATTAACCAACTGGTGTCTCCCCTCTTGTCTTTGGTTGGGGCGACCGCGGGGGAACAAAAATCCCCCACATGGAACAGGAGCTTACTCCTCAAAACCAGAGCCACAGCTCTAGTAAACAGAATATCTGACCTACAAGATCCGGCAAGGCCGATCAATGGACCCAGTTACCCTAGGGATAACAGCGCAATCCCCTTTTAGAGCCCATATCGACAAGGGGGTTTACGACCTCGATGTTGGATCAGGACATCCTAATGGTGCAGCCGCTATTAAGGGTTCGTTTGTTCAACGATTAAAGTCCTACGTGATCTGAGTTCAGACCGGAGAAATCCAGGTCAGTTTCTATCTATGAGTGCTCTTTTCTAGTACGAAAGGACCGAAAAGAAGAGGCCCATGCTAAAGGCAAGCCTCCCCCTTACCCGCTGAAACTAACTAAAGCAGGTAAAAGGGCGCACAACCCTGCCTGAGATTAAGGCAAGTTAGGGTGGCAGAGCCCGGAAAATGCAAAAGGCCTAAGCCCTTTTAACAGAGGTTCAAATCCTCTCCATAACTATGATATCAATTATTTTTACCCACATTATTAACCCTTTAGCATACATCGTCCCTGTCCTCCTAGCCGTGGCATTTTTGACCCTTCTTGAACGAAAAGTTCTTGGCTATATGCAACTACGAAAAGGCCCAAATGTCGTAGGACCATACGGCCTCCTCCAACCCATCGCTGATGGGGTTAAACTATTTATTAAAGAACCCGTACGCCCCTCAACTTCGTCCCCCCTTCTCTTTCTTCTTGCCCCCATGCTAGCCCTTACACTAGCACTAACACTCTGAGCCCCCCTTCCTCTCCCTCACCCCGTTACAGACTTAAACCTTAGCATTTTATTTATTTTAGCACTATCCAGTCTTGCAGTTTATTCCATTCTTGGCTCAGGATGAGCCTCAAATTCTAAATATGCCCTCATCGGGGCTCTTCGTGCAGTAGCCCAAACAATTTCCTATGAAGTAAGCCTAGGCCTAATCCTGCTCAGTGTAATTATTTTTACCGGGGGGTTCACCCTTCAAACCTTCAGTACTACCCAAGAAAGCATCTGACTCCTAGTCCCTGCATGACCCCTTGCAGCTATATGATACATTTCCACCTTAGCAGAGACAAACCGAGCACCTTTCGACCTGACAGAGGGCGAATCCGAGCTAGTTTCTGGCTTTAACGTAGAATATGCAGGAGGCCCATTTGCCCTCTTCTTCCTAGCAGAATATGCTAACATTTTGTTAATAAATACCCTATCCGCAACTCTATTTATCGGAGCTTCACACATTCCTTACTTCCCAGAACTGACAGCCATAAACCTCATAACCAAAGCTGCCCTTCTCTCCATCCTATTCCTTTGAGTCCGAGCCTCCTACCCCCGATTCCGATACGACCAGCTCATACATCTAATTTGAAAAAACTTTTTACCTTTAACCCTTGCGCTAGTTATTTGACACTTGGCTCTTCCCCTTGCCCTCGCAGGACTTCCTCCTCAGCTCTAAAGCGGAGCCGTGCCTGAAATAAAGGACCACTTTGATAGAGTGAATAATGGGGGTTAAAGTCCCCCCGCCTCCTTAGAAAGAAGGGACTCGAACCCTACCTGAAGAGATCAAAACTCTTAGTGCTTCCACTACACCACTTCCTAGTAAAGTCAGCTAAACAAGCTTTTGGGCCCATACCCCAAACATGTTGGTTAAACCCCTTCCTTTGCTAATGAACCCCTACATCTTGGCACTCCTCTTTTTTGGCCTGACCCTAGGAACCGGGGTAGCTGCCACCAGCTCTCACTGGCTACTTGCATGAATGGGCCTAGAAATTAATACTCTAGCCATTATTCCCTTAATAGCCCAACAACACCACCCCCGGGCAATCGAAGCAACTACCAAATACTTCTTAACCCAAGCCACAGCCGCTGCTACCCTACTCTTTGCCAGTATTACCAATGCGTGACTAACAGGTCAATGAGATATTCAACTAATAACACACCCAATCCCCACGACTATAATTATTCTTGCATTAGCCCTAAAACTAGGCCTTGCCCCCCTCCACACCTGACTTCCAGAAGTATTACAAGGGCTTAACCTTACCACAGGCTTAATTCTCTCCACCTGACAAAAACTAGCCCCCTTTATACTGCTCCTTCAAATCCCTTGTCACAACCAAGAACTTTTAATTCTCCTAGGACTAACTTCAACCCTTGTTGGGGGCTGAGGAGGCCTAAACCAAACACAGCTACGCAAAATTCTAGCCTATTCTTCTATTGCCCACCTCGGCTGGATAATCATTATTATCCAATTTGCCCCCTCCCTCACACTCCTGGCCCTTGTAACCTATCTACTTATGACATCTTCAGCCTTCTTAACCCTAAAGTTTAACGACACAACTAACATTAATTCTCTAGCAATAGCCTGAACAAAATCTCCCTTAATTGTAGCCTCCGCACCTTTATTACTGCTCTCACTTGGAGGACTGCCCCCCATAACAGGCTTTCTTCCAAAATGGCTTATCTTACAAGAGCTTACAAAACAACAACTCCCCCTTACTGCCACAATTGCAGCCCTTACCGCCCTTCTGAGCCTCTACTTCTACCTACGACTATCCTACGCAATGACCCTCACTATTTCCCCAAACAACCTAGCAGGCTCAGCCCCATGACGCTTCCCTTCTCAACACCTTTCTTTACCTCTTTCTCTGTGCATTACAGGGACAATTCTCCTCCTCCCCCTGGCCCCTGCAATCACAGCACTTTTAACCCTCTAACAGAGGCTTAGGATAGCACTAGACCAAAGGCCTTCAAAGCCTTTAGCGGGAGTGAAAATCTCCCAGCCCCTGTATAAGACTTGCAGGACATTAACCCACAACTTCTGCATGCAAAACAGACACTTTAATTAAGCTAAAGCCTTCCTAGGCGGGAAGGCCTCGATCCTACAAACTCTTAGTTAACAGCTAAGTGCCCAAACCAGTGAGCATCCGCCTACCTTCCCCCGCCCGCCGGGCAAAGGGCGGGGGAAGCCCCGGCAGACGTTAGCCTGCTACCCGGGATTTGCAATCCCGTATGTACAACACCTCAGAGCTTGGTAAAAAGAGGACTCAAACCTCTGTCTATGGGGCTACAATCCACCACTTAACTCTCAGTCATTTTACCTGTGGCAATCACACGCTGATTCTTCTCTACCAACCATAAAGACATTGGCACCCTCTATCTTGTATTCGGTGCCTGAGCTGGAATAGTGGGAACGGCCCTAAGCCTCCTAATTCGAGCCGAACTAAGTCAACCCGGGGCCCTCCTAGGGGACGACCAAATTTATAATGTAATCGTGACAGCTCATGCTTTCGTAATAATTTTCTTTATAGTAATACCAATTATGATCGGAGGGTTTGGAAACTGACTGATTCCTCTAATGATCGGCGCTCCCGATATAGCCTTCCCTCGAATAAACAACATAAGCTTTTGACTCCTACCCCCTTCCTTCCTTCTCCTCCTGGCCTCTTCCGGGGTTGAAGCTGGGGCAGGTACCGGGTGAACTGTTTACCCCCCTCTCGCCGGGAATCTTGCCCACGCGGGAGCCTCTGTAGACCTTACCATTTTCTCCCTTCACCTGGCAGGTATCTCATCTATTCTTGGGGCAATTAACTTTATTACAACAATCCTGAATATGAAACCCCCCGCAATTTCACAATATCAAACCCCTCTGTTCGTCTGAGCCGTTCTAATTACAGCTGTCCTGCTACTTCTTTCCCTTCCCGTACTGGCTGCAGGGATTACAATACTCCTTACAGACCGCAACTTAAACACAACCTTTTTCGACCCGGCAGGAGGAGGAGATCCCATCCTTTACCAGCACTTATTCTGATTCTTTGGGCACCCGGAAGTCTACATTTTAATTCTACCAGGATTTGGTATAATCTCTCACATTGTTGCATACTACGCCGGCAAAAAAGAACCTTTCGGTTATATGGGCATGGTGTGGGCTATAATGGCCATCGGCCTTCTTGGGTTTATCGTATGAGCCCACCACATGTTTACAGTCGGAATGGATGTTGATACACGAGCATACTTCACCTCTGCTACAATAATTATTGCCATCCCCACAGGAGTAAAAGTATTTAGCTGACTCGCCACTCTACACGGAGGGGCCATCAAGTGAGAAACCCCACTTCTATGGGCCCTGGGCTTTATTTTCCTGTTCACAGTTGGGGGCTTAACAGGTATTGTCTTAGCCAACTCATCACTAGACATTATGCTACACGACACCTACTATGTAGTAGCCCACTTCCACTACGTCCTTTCAATAGGAGCCGTCTTTGCCATCATGGCAGGCTTTGTACACTGATTCCCCCTTCTTACAGGCTTTACCCTCCACAGCACTTGATCAAAAATCCACTTTGGCGTAATGTTTGTAGGCGTAAACTTAACCTTCTTCCCCCAACACTTCCTGGGTCTTGCAGGAATACCACGACGGTACTCAGACTACCCAGATGCTTACACACTGTGAAACACCGTTTCCTCCCTCGGATCCCTGATTTCCCTAACTGCTGTCATTATGTTCCTGTTCATCATTTGAGAAGCATTCGCTGCCAAACGTGTAGTATCCTCAGTAGAGCTCACTGCAACAAACATTGAATGACTTCACGGCTGCCCTCCCCCTTACCACACATTTGAAGAACCTGCTTTTGTTCAAGTTCAACACGCGCACATTTAACGAGAAAGGGAGGAGTCGAACCCCCATAAACTGGTTTCAAGCCAGTCACATAACCGCTCTGCCACTTTCTTAATAAGATACTAGTAGAGCCGATAATACACTGCTTTGTCAGGGCAGAACCGTGGGTTAAACCCCCACGTATCTTATTATGGCCCACCCCTCCCAACTAGGATTTCAAGACGCAGCATCACCTGTAATAGAAGAGCTTCTTCATTTTCACGACCACGCCCTAATAATTGTCTTTCTCATTAGCACCCTAGTACTTTACATTATTGTAGCGATAGTTTCAACCAAACTCACTAACATATATATTCTCGACTCCCAAGAAATTGAAATTATCTGAACAATTCTCCCAGCAATCATTCTAATTCTTATTGCCCTCCCTTCACTACGAATCCTCTACCTGATAGACGAAATCAACAACCCCCACCTGACAGTCAAAGCCATCGGACACCAGTGATACTGAAGCTACGAGTACACAGACTACCAGGAAATCGCCTTTGATTCATACATAGTGCCCACACAAGACCTTAGCCCCGGCCAATTTCGACTCCTGGAAGTAGATCACCGAATGGTTGTCCCAACTGAGGCTCCCATCCGAGTACTAGTAACAGCAGAAGACGTTCTTCATTCATGAGCAGTACCCGCCCTTGGCGTGAAAATAGACGCAGTTCCCGGTCGCCTAAATCAAACAGCTTTTATTGCCTCCCGCCCTGGTGTATTCTATGGACAATGCTCCGAGATTTGCGGAGCAAACCACAGCTTTATACCTATCGTAGTGGAAGCAGTTCCACTAAAACACTTCCAAAACTGATCCACACTAATGCTTGAAGACGCCTCGCTAAGAAGCTAAACCGGACCCCCAGCGTCAGCCTTTTAAGCTGAAGATTGGTGCCTTCCAACCACCCCTAGCGACATGCCTCAATTAAACCCCTCCCCCTGGTTTGCCATTTTAGTCTTTTCATGACTTGTTTTCTTAACAATTGTTGTACCAAAAACATTAAACCACACCTTCCCCAATGAGCCCACTCCCCAAAGCACACAGATCCCAAAAACAGACCCCTGAACCTGACCATGATAACAAGCTTTTTTGATCAATTTATAAGCCCCACCCTCTTAGGGGTTCCTCTAATAGCCTTAGCTTTTATCCTACCGTGACTTCTTTTCCCCTCACCCGCCCCTCGATGACTAAACAACCGCCTATTAACCCTCCAAGGCTGATTCATCAATCGCTTCACCTCCCAGCTTTTAATGCCCGTTAATGTAGGAGGCCACAAGTGAGCCCTAATTCTTGCCTCCTTAATAATCTTTCTTATTTCCCTAAACATGCTAGGACTCCTCCCCTACACTTTCACTCCGACAACACAACTATCCCTCAACATAGGCCTAGCTGTACCCCTATGATTAGCAACCGTCCTCATCGGCCTACGAAATCAGCCCACGGCTGCCCTCGGCCATCTTCTCCCGGAAGGAACCCCTGTCCCACTGATTCCTGTACTAATCATCATCGAGACAATCAGCCTTTTCATCCGCCCTCTCGCTTTAGGCGTACGACTCACTGCCAACCTAACCGCAGGCCACTTACTTATGCAACTTATCGCCACAGCCGCATTTGTCCTGCTACCCCTAATACCTACGGTTGCCCTGCTCACAACAGTCATCCTCCTTCTCCTTACAGTTCTAGAAGTAGCTGTCGCAATAATTCAAGCCTACGTCTTTGTACTGCTAATGAGCCTGTATCTACAAGAAAACGTTTAATGGCCCACCAAGCACACGCATACCACATAGTAGACCCCAGCCCTTGACCCCTTACAGGAGCAGTTGCCGCACTCTTGATAACCTCCGGACTTGCCATTTGATTCCATTACAACACAATGTCACTAATATACATCGGGACAATTTTACTTCTTCTTACCATATATCAATGATGACGAGACATCATCCGAGAAGGCACCTACCAAGGCCACCACACCCCTCCCGTACAAAAAGGCCTTCGATACGGAATAATTCTATTTATTACATCAGAAGTCTTTTTCTTCCTTGGATTCTTCTGAGCCTTCTTCCATTCCAGCCTCGCCCCAACACCAGAAATCGGAGGATGCTGGCCTCCTACAGGAATCACACCACTTGACCCCTTTGGCGTCCCCTTACTTAATACAGCTGTCCTATTAGCTTCCGGTGTAACAGTTACTTGAGCCCACCACAGCATCATAGAAGGGGAGCGAAAACAAGCCATCCAAAGCCTTGCCCTAACAATCGTTCTCGGCTGCTACTTCACCTTCTTGCAAGCCATGGAGTACTACGAAGCCCCTTTCACAATCGCCGACGGAGTTTATGGCTCCACCTTCTTTGTAGCCACTGGCTTCCATGGCCTCCATGTAATTATTGGAACTTCATTCCTTGCTGTCTGCCTTCTCCGACAAATTAACTACCACTTTACAATTGAACATCACTTCGGATTTGAAGCAGCAGCCTGATATTGACACTTTGTAGACGTAGTCTGACTTTTCCTATATATCTCCATCTACTGATGAGGCTCATATCTTTCTAGTACTAACGTTAGTATAAGTGACTTCCAATCACCTGGTCTTGGTTAAAATCCAAGGAAAGATAATGAACTTAATTACTACCGTAATTTTTATTGCCGTTGCCCTTTCAACCGTACTGGCAATCGTCTCCTTCTGACTCCCTCTCATCACCCCAGATCAAGAAAAAGTCTCCCCCTATGAGTGCGGTTTTGACCCGCTAGGATCAGCCCGCCTGCCTTTTTCAATACGCTTTTTTCTAGTCGCCATCCTTTTCTTGCTTTTTGACCTCGAAATCGCACTACTGCTTCCCCTCCCCTGAGGTGACCAGCTCCCAAACCCCACCATAACCTTTTTCTGAGCCTCCTCCCTCTTAATCCTACTCACCCTTGGCCTGATTTATGAATGACTTCAAGGAGGCCTTGAGTGAGCTGAATAGGTAATTATTTTAATTAAAATATTTGATTTCGGCTCAAAAGCTCGTGGTTAAAGTCCACAATTACCTAATGACCCCCACACACTTTGCCTTTTCAACAGCCTTTCTTTTAGGCCTTGCAGGCCTCGCATTCTACCGAGACCATCTCCTGTCCGCCCTTCTCTGCCTAGAGGGGATAATACTTTCCCTTTTTCTTGCACTTGCCCTATGAACACTAGAGCTAAATGCAACAAACTTCTCAGCATCTCCCATGCTACTCCTTGCCTTTTCTGCCTGCGAAGCAAGTGCTGGTCTTGCCTTACTAGTAGCCACAGCCCGCACCCATGGCACTGACCGATTACAAAACCTTAACCTTCTGCAATGCTAAAAATCTTAATTCCAACAATTATGCTTGTCCCAACTACCTGACTTGCCCCTTCTAAAACCCTCTGACCCACAGCCCTCGCCCACAGCCTTATCATTGCATTCATCAGTTTAACTTGACTAAATAATACATCTGAAACCGGTTGATCCACAATAAACCATTTTATGGCCCTAGACCCTCTTTCAACCCCTCTACTAGTCTTAACCTGCTGGCTACTTCCTCTTATGATCTTAGCTAGCCAAAACCACATAAGCCCCGAGCCAGTAAACCGGCAACGGATGTACATTATACTCCTAACCTCCCTCCAAATCTTCCTAATCATGGCCTTTTCAGCCACAGAAGTTATTCTATTCTACGTTATGTTCGAAGCAACCCTTGTCCCCACACTAATCCTGATTACCCGCTGAGGCAATCAAGCAGAACGCCTAAATGCCGGCACTTACTTTCTATTTTACACGCTAGCAGGATCCTTGCCCCTGCTTGTTGCCCTCCTTCTCCTACAAAACACCACAGGCACTCTCTCCCTGCTGACCCTCTCCTACGCTCAAGCTTTTCCCCTAGCCACGATTGGTGATAAACTCTGATGAGCTGGCTGCCTCCTGGCCTTTCTCGTCAAAATACCTCTTTATGGCATACACCTATGACTACCGAAAGCTCATGTAGAAGCCCCAATTGCAGGCTCTATAGTACTAGCCGCCGTCCTACTTAAGCTTGGGGGCTACGGGATAATACGAGTCATAACCCTCTTAGAACCCTTAACTAAAGAACTAAGCTACCCGTTTATTGTTCTTGCTTTATGAGGGGTTATCATAACTGGGTCAATCTGCCTCCGCCAAACAGACCTAAAATCATTAATTGCCTACTCATCTGTCGGGCACATGGGCCTCGTAGCAGGAGGCATCTTAATTCAAACCCCCTGGGGCTTCACAGGGGCTTTAATTTTAATAATTGCACACGGCCTCACCTCCTCCGCCCTTTTCTGCCTAGCAAATACAAACTATGAACGAACACACACCCGAACAATAGTCCTTGCACGAGGAATACAAATTATTCTCCCCTTAATAACATGCTGGTGATTTATTGCAAGTTTAGCAAACCTTGCCCTCCCCCCTCTCCCCAACCTAATAGGAGAACTTATAATTATCACCTCCCTATTTAACTGATCCTGAACAACCATTGCCCTTACAGGGGCTGGAACCCTGATTACTGCAGGCTACTCCTTATACATATTCCTCATAACTCAACGGGGCCCCACCCCTCACCACATCATTTCTCTAGACCCCTCCCACACCCGAGAGCACCTACTTCTTACCCTCCACCTTCTTCCCTTGCTCCTCCTTATTGCCAAACCGGCTCTGATCTGAGGATGAACTGCTTGTAGACATAATTTAACCAAAATATTAGATTGTGATTCTAAAAATAGAGGTTAAACCCCTCTTGTCCACCGAGAGAGGCTTGCCAGCAACGAAGACTGCTAACCCTCGTACCCTCGGTTGAATTCCGGAGCTCCCTCGAAGCTTTTAAAGGATAACAGCTCATCCGTTGGTCTTAGGAACCAAAAACTCTTGGTGCAAATCCAAGTAGAAGCTATGCACCCGACCCCAATCATAATAACCACTAGCCTTATCGTTATCTTTACGCTACTTCTCTACCCAGTCCTTACCACCCTCTCCCCCGACCCTAAAAATGACACCTGAGCCCTCGCACAAGTAAAAACAGCTGTAAAATTCGCATTCATTACAAGCCTCCTACCCCTCTCGCTATTTCTTGCAGAAGGAGCAGAAACAGTAATCACCAACTGAAACTGAACAAACACACTAATGTTTGATATCAACATCAGTCTAAAATTCGACTTTTACTCTATTATCTTCACCCCCGTGGCCCTCTATGTTACCTGGTCAATTTTAGAGTTTGCCTCTTGATACATACACGCAGACCCCTATATGAATCGCTTTTTCAAATACCTACTAACCTTCCTAATTGCAATGATTATTCTCGTCACAGCCAACAACATATTCCAAATCTTCATTGGGTGGGAGGGAGTTGGCATTATATCTTTTCTTCTCATCGGCTGGTGATACGGACGGGCAGATGCAAATACAGCCGCCCTTCAAGCAGTCCTCTACAATCGAGTTGGCGACATCGGGCTCATCTTTGCCATGGCTTGAATGGCCACCAACCTAAACTCATGAGAGTTCCAACAAATTTTCACCGCGTCAAACACCATAGACCTCACCTACCCCCTGCTCGGGCTCATTGTCGCCGCCACCGGCAAATCCGCCCAATTTGGACTTCACCCCTGACTGCCCTCTGCAATAGAGGGCCCCACGCCGGTCTCTGCCCTACTTCACTCAAGCACCATGGTAGTTGCAGGTATTTTTTTATTGATCCGAATGAGCCCCCTAATACAAAACAACCCCTTTATCCTAACCACCTGCCTATGCCTAGGAGCACTCACGACCCTTTTTACAGCAACCTGCGCATTAACACAGAATGACATTAAAAAAATTGTAGCTTTTTCAACATCTAGCCAATTAGGTCTAATAATAGTAACTATCGGCCTTAATCAACCGCAACTCGCCTTCCTTCACATCTGTACCCATGCCTTCTTTAAAGCCATACTCTTCTTATGTTCAGGCTCTATTATTCACAGCCTTAATGACGAACAAGATATTCGAAAAATAGGAGGGATGCATCATCTAACCCCCTTCACTTCTTCCTGCCTGACCACTGGCAGCCTTGCTCTCACAGGCACCCCTTTCCTAGCCGGCTTCTTCTCAAAAGACGCCATCATTGAAGCCCTCAACGTGTCCTATCTAAACGCCTGAGCCCTTGTTCTAACACTCCTGGCCACCTCTTTTACTGCTATCTACAGCCTTCGTGTAGTTTACTTCGTATCAATGGGCAACCCCCGATTTAACGCCCTTTCCCCTATCAACGAAAATAACCCAGCAGTAATCAACCCCATTAAACGTCTCGCATGAGGAAGCATCCTTGCAGGCCTTTTAATTACCTCAAACATTATTCTTCCTAAAACCCCCGTTATGACCATACATCCCCTGCTTAAACTCTCAGCCCTCCTAGTTACTATCACGGGACTCTTACTAGCCTTAGAACTTGCCTCCCTGACAAGCAAACAATTTCGCCCCACCCCTAAACTTACCCCCCATCATTTTTCCAATATACTTGGCTTTTTCCCAGCAATTATTCATCGCCTGCCCCCAAAAATTAACCTATTTTTAGGCCAATTTATTGCAGCCCAAATGATCGACCAAACATGACTAGAAAAAGCGGGCCCAAAAGCCGTTTACACTACCAACCTCCCCCTTATCACCACAACCAGCAATGCACAACAAGGCATGATTAAAACCTTCCTTACCATCTTTTTCTTAACCTTCGCCCTTGCCCTTCTTCTACTCAACAGCTAAACAGCTCGAAGTGCCCCCCGACTCGTCCCTCGACACACCTCCAGCACCACAAACAACGTCAGAAGTAAAACTCAGCCACTCAGCACTAGTATTATCCCCCCAGATGAGTACATTAAAGCAACCCCTCCTATGTCCGCTCGAGTCAAAGAAAACTCAACCAGCTCATCAGCCGTCACCCACAAACCCCCATACCACCCTTCTCAGAAGAAACTTGCTCCAATCACCACCCCAACTAAATACCCCCCAAAATTAAAAGCAACTGACCGACTTCCCAATGTTTCAGGGTACGGCTCAGCAGCTAAAGCTGCAGAATAAGCGAACACTACCAGTATCCCTCCTAAATAAATCAAAAATAAAACTAACGACAAAAAGGGGGCACCATGTCCCACCAACATCCCGCACCCCATCCCAGATACAACTACGAGCCCCAACGCCCCAAAATACGGGGAAGGGTTAGAAGCAACTACCGTCAAACCCAGGACTAACCCAAGCATAAAAATACACATAACATAAGTCATCATTCCTGCCAGGATTCTAACCAGGACTAATGGCTTGAAAAACCACCGTTGTAATTCAACTACAAGAAAGACCCTAATGACAAGCCTCCGGAAAACTCACCCCCTCCTTAAAATTGCAAACGACGCACTAGTAGACCTGCCCGCCCCTTCAAACATTTCTGCATGATGAAACTTCGGGTCCCTTTTAGGACTTTGTCTAATTGCCCAAATCGCCACTGGACTATTCCTCGCAATACACTATACATCCGACATCGCCACAGCTTTTTCATCTGTCGCACATATCTGCCGTGATGTTAACTTTGGCTGACTCATCCGAAACATACATGCCAACGGCGCCTCCTTCTTTTTCATTTGCATCTACCTCCACATTGGACGAGGACTGTACTATGGCTCCTACCTATATAAAGAAACATGAAATATTGGGGTCATTCTTCTCCTTTTAGTAATGATAACAGCCTTTGTTGGCTACGTCCTTCCCTGAGGACAAATATCATTCTGAGGTGCCACCGTCATTACCAACCTCCTCTCAGCTGTACCCTATGTAGGAGGCACCCTAGTTCAATGGATTTGAGGGGGCTTCTCAGTAGACAATGCCACACTCACACGATTCTTTGCATTTCACTTCCTATTCCCCTTCGTAATCCTTGCCGCCACTGTACTTCACCTTCTTTTCTTACACGAAACAGGCTCAAATAACCCGGCAGGCCTTAACTCAGATGCAGATAAAATTCCATTCCACCCCTACTTCTCTTATAAAGATCTCTTAGGATTTGCGATCATACTTCTAGCCCTAACTTCCCTTGCCCTATTCTCTCCCAACTACCTAGGCGACCCAGACAACTTTACCCCAGCGAACCCCCTCGTCACCCCGCCCCATATCAAGCCAGAATGATACTTCCTCTTTGCCTATGCCATCCTCCGATCGATCCCAAATAAACTTGGAGGAGTACTAGCACTCCTTGCCTCAATTCTTGTACTCATGCTCGTCCCCCTTCTACACACCTCCAAACAACGAAGCTTAACATTCCGCCCCTTCTCCCAATTTGTCTTCTGAGCCCTTGTAGCAGACGTGGTTATTCTCACATGAATTGGAGGAATGCCAGTAGAACACCCCTACATTATTATTGGACAAGTCGCATCATTTGTCTACTTCTTCATTTTCCTCGGCCTTTTCCCATTAACCGGCTGACTAGAAAATAAACTCCTTCAAGTAACATGCAATAGTAGCTCAGCGCCAGAGCGCCGGCCTTGTAAACCGGCGGCCGGAGGTTAAACCCCTCCCTACTGCTCAAAGAAGGGAGATTTTAACTCCCACCCCTGGCTCCCAAAGCCAGCATTCTAAATTTAACTATTCTTTGTAAATACATATATGTATTTACACCATATATTTATGTTAACCATATAAATAATGTATTAGGACATTACTATGTATAATCCTCATTCATAGGCTTTGTCCATTCATACATCACCATTCTTTCAAGACTCAACTAAATACATTTAACACAGAAATTACACTACTGCACACTAATAGAAATTACCCAACTGTGTAACTCATATCAAACTAAGCCCTAACACAGAAGTTAAGTACTCATTTATACCATTACTCACCTTCTCTTCAAGTCAATATCAGATGCAGACAAGAATAGCATTTTAATGAAGCGATGCGTCATCGGTTAACGAAAGGTGAGGGACAAGTATTCGTGGGGGTTTCACACGGTGCACTATTCCTGGCATTTGGTTCCTATTTCAGGGCCATTACTCGATTTATTCCCCCCACTTACCTTGAACCTGGCATTTGATTGTTGGTGGAGTTCAACAGGAACCGTGACCCCACATGCCGGGCGTTCACTCTAATGGACATGGTTATTTTTTTTTGGTTTCCTTTCACTTGGCATTTAACAGTGCAGCGCTAAGGCAAGCTGACAAGGGAGTACATTTCCTTGGTTGTAATGCAAAATGTTCATGGTGAAAAGATTTTATTAGAAGAATTGCATAACTGATTTCATGAGCATAAATAGTTAGTGGTTTCTCCTAAGATACCTAAGGTATGCCCCCCCCGGTTTTTGCGGGTAAAACCCCCCTACCCCCTAAACTCGTAAACTGTTATTGATCCTGAAAACCCCCCGGAAACAGGAAAGTCTCGAGCTAGGAATTTGCTCCCCCAAAACGCATCTATTTACATTATTAAAATGATATTTTT